AAATAAAGTTCATTTTCCTCCCTTGCTTGCATGTGTATAGATATATCAAATAGAGATATATACAGAAGAGAGTTTTTGCATTTCCCGAAAATTCCCTGTTGTTGGATCATATTCTAATCGATTTTGTAGAAATTTGTAATGGAATAAAATTTTTTCTTTATTAATGACTATTAGAAGTAGAAGACAAAAAGAATAATAAATCTAACAAGGGGATTATGATACATCTATTTTATTTTGAAAGATTAATTAAGTCCATTTATTTAGTTTGGCGTTTCTTGTACCTATTTTTTGATTCTATTTCTATTAGGTTCTATTCTATATATTTCTATTAGGTTGTATATTAGTATTAGATATATATTTACTTAAAGATACTTAGTATAATTATATAATATATATAATAGAAATAATAAAAATAAAAGATATTTGAAGATATCTTTAGAATTCAGAATATAACAATAACAGGTACAAATATTAAATTGAGGTACCCATTTTATGACAACTTTCAATAACTTACCCTCTATTTTTGTGCCTTTAGTAGGCCTAGTCTTTCCGGCAATTGCAATGGCTTCTTTATTTCTTCATATTCAAAAAAATAAGATTTTTTAGATCGGATGAGACCTAATCGTATCACTCCTTTTTTTATTTTAAAAACTTCGATTCGATAAGACCCATTTGGTAGAATATTGTATAACACATAGATTCCTACAAACATAAATAAAAAAAGCTCTTATGCATGTGTAAATGTATTATATGAGTAACAAAATTTGCGCTCTTTTGAAAAATGGATCATCATCGGGCCGATGTATGAAATTCAAGTCAATGTATTTATTTGTATGTATATAGCTATCGGGGATCATATAAAGGAAGGAGATGTTATTATTTTAGATATAAAAAATTCTATGAATTACTCCTGAGGTAAAGATTCACAACAAAATAGTTGATGAGAGTTACTTTGAAAACAAAAAAAGGAAAGTCATATTTTCTCAATTCCAAAAAATTGTATAACTGGATCTAATATATATGAGTTGGCGATCAGAATCTATATGGATAGAATTTATAACGGGGTCTCGAAAAACAAGTAATTTCTGCTGGGCCTTTATCCTATTTTTAGGTTCATTAGGATTCTTATTGGTTGGAACTTCCAGTTATCTTGGTAGAAATGTTATATCGTTATTTCCGTCTCAGCAAATCATTTTTTTTCCACAAGGGATTGTGATGTCTTTCTATGGTATCGCAGGTCTCTTTATTAGTTGCTATTTGTGGTGCACTATTTTGTGGAATGTGGGTAGTGGTTATGATCTTTTCGACCGAAAGGAAGGAATAGTGCGTATTTTTCGTTGGGGATTTCCTGGAAAAAGTCGTCGCATCTTTTTACGATTCCTTATGAAAGATATTCAGTCCATCAGAATAGAAGTTAAAGAGGGTGTTTCTGCTCGGCGTGTCCTTTATATGGAAATTCGAGGTCAAGGGGCTATTCCTTTAATTCGTACTGATGAGAATTTTACTACACGAGAAATTGAGCAAAAAGCTGCTGAATTGGCTTATTTCTTGCGTGTACCAATTGAAGTATTTTGAAATGAATTAATTAATTTTAAAAGACTAAATGCTTTGGCAGTAGAAAGAAAAAACTAAATAATTTCTTTCTTTTTTTTATCAATTAAACATTCATCTATTCTTTTATGCTCGTTTTTTTTGATATATTTGATAGAAAGTTTCTTCATCTCGAAATTAGTATTGATCGAAAAAAGGGAGAATACCATCCTGGAAACCCAATTTTTTCTTGATTCAAATTGGAAGTGTATTCTGAGTCTATTTCTTTATTCTTTCTAGATTCAAAGCAAAGACTAAGTATTTTTTCAAAAGAAAAAGATAAAATGAATTCATAGGCTCAATACATTCTATTCGAATTAGAATAGAAACTCATGCTCGATAGAAATATTAGATCTAATAGAATCAACAACTGAGGTAGGTTCATTAACAATTCACAGATTCAAAATGGCAAAAAAGAAAGCATTCATTCCTTTTTTTTATTTTACATCTATAGTCTTTTTGCCCTGGTTGATCTCTCTCTGCTGTAATAAAAGTTTGAAAACTTGGATTACTAATTGGTGGAATACTAGACAATGCGAAACTTTTTTGAATGATAGTCAAGAAAAAAGTGTTCTAGAAAAATTCATACAATTAGAGGACCTATTCCAGCTCGATGAAATGATAAAGGAATACCCAGAAACCGATTTACAACAATTTCGTCTAGGAATCCACAAAGAAACGATCCAATTCATCAAGATACACAATGAGTATCGTATCCATACAATCTTGCACTTCTCGACAAATCTAATATCTTTCGTTATTCTAAGTGGTTATTCCTTTTGGGGTAAGGAAAAGCTTTTTCTTCTGAATTCTTGGGTTCAAGAATTTCTATATAATTTAAGTGATACAATTAAAGCTTTTTCGATTCTTTTATTAACTGATTTATGTATCGGATTTCATTCGCCTCACGGTTGGGAACTAATGATTGGTTATATTTACAAAGATTTTGGGTTTGCTCATTATGAGCAAATTTTATCTGGTCTAGTTTCTACCTTTCCAGTCATTCTTGATACAATTTTTAAATATTGGATTTTTCGTTATTTAAATCGTGTATCTCCGTCACTTGTAGTGATTTATCATGCAATAAATGACTAAAAAATGATTCACTGATCCAATTTCTAATCTTTCGTACCTTATACATCATAACCAAATCAAAGTCGTATTTACTTTACTCTTTTTACCCATGAGGGATTCCTTGTATATTTCAACAAAAAAATTTGATTTTTTTCAGTAAATGTAAATAGCAGAATTGTGGCTAGGGAAGTATATTATCGACCTACCTAACTTTATTGTAGAAATTTTCGGGATAAATGATTGGACCATGCAAACTAGAAATACCTTTTCTTGGATAAGGGAAGAGATTACTCGCTCCATATCTGTCTCACTCATGATATATATAATAACTTGGGCATCCATTTCAAGTGCATATCCGATTTTTGCCCAGCAGAATTATGAAAATCCACGCGAGGCAACTGGGCGTATTGTATGTGCCAATTGCCATTTAGCTAATAAGCCCGTGGATATTGAGGTTCCCCAAACGGTACTTCCTGATACTGTATTTGAAGCAGTTGTTAAAATTCCTTATGATATGCAACTAAAGCAAGTTTTAGCTAATGGTAAAAAAGGAGCTTTGAATGTGGGAGCTGTTCTTATTTTACCCGAGGGGTTTGAATTAGCCCCTCCCGATCGTATTTCACCCGAGATGAAAGAAAAGATAGGAAATCTGTCTTTTCAGAATTATCGCCCCAATAAAAAAAATATTCTTGTGATAGGTCCTGTTCCTGGTCAAAAATATAGTGAAATAACCTTTCCTATTCTTGCCCCAGACCCTGCTACTAATAAAGATGTTCACTTCTTAAAATATCCTATATACGTAGGTGGAAACAGGGGAAGGGGTCAGATTTATCCTGATGGTAGCAAAAGTAACAATACAGTTTATAATGCTACGGCAGGAGGGATAATAAGCAAAATTTTACGAAAAGAAAAAGGGGGATACGAAATAACCATAGTGGATGCATCGAATGGACGCCAAGTGATTGATATTATCCCTCGAGGCCTAGAACTTCTTGTTTCAGAGGGCGAATCCATTAAACTCGATCAACCATTAACGAGTAATCCTAATGTAGGTGGATTTGGTCAGGGGGATGCGGAAATAGTACTTCAAGATCCATTACGTGTCCAAGGCCTTTTGTTCTTCTTAGGATCGGTTGTTTTGGCACAAATCTTTTTGGTTCTTAAAAAGAAACAGTTTGAGAAGGTTCAATTATCCGAAATGAATTTTTAGATCTGTCTATTTAGCTTTATCAAATTCGTAAAAAAGAACCAAAAAAATTATTGTTCCCAATTCGGTCTGGTCAAAAAAATTCTGAAAAGCCTTTTGCCTCTCTTTAGATTTTCTATTCCTTTTCGACCAGATGTCAGGAATTACTTGTATCATAGTCCTAATCCTAAGATGTATATTGAGAAGAATTCACTTTACCCCCTTTCTTTTTTTTTTTCAATACAAATTTGAAAAATGGGAAGGGGTGTGATGTAACTCTGGCGTTATTGACCAATTGAAATTGATAGAATGTATCAATTTTGTTCTATTAGAATGGAAAAATTTGAGTAGATACTAAAATAAGATAAGGAACGTAAGCGCAGAAAAAAAGGGAACCATAAATCGGCGAAACAACAAGTTTTAGGGACTATATGGAGTATTTTTTGTCTTGCTAGTCTTCGACACAAGAAAAGGAATTTTAGACATCCTTTTCTTGTGTCGATCTTGTCCTTCTTGATTCCATTCGTTTAAAACTCCTATTCTTAGTTTACATATATATTAATATTACTGTTTCTATATATATAACGTTTTAATATATATATATATTAATTAATAGTATAATATAATTATTAATTATATAGTATACATAGTAGTTACTTTTTGTAGTTTTCTTTTTTTTTTTTATTTCAATTTTGATGAAATACTAAATAAATAAATAAAAAAATAAGAAAAAACTTCTATTAGTATAGACAAAATTTTAATGATAGATCTAATGATAAAAAATATTGTGTCAGCCGGGGAAGCAGGAAAAGGAAATTAAGTGATTCCCCTCTTTTATTCTATCGTTGAAAGGTTAAAAAATACTATATGTTCGTAATCTACTAATTTAATTAAGTTCCTTTTTCAAAAAGAAGATAAAAAATTGTTCTGATTATTAGTAGTTCAACGGGACCCCCTCAAATCAGACAAAGAAGGAAGAGTTGGGCCCCGTTGAGTTCTTATGTTTTCACGTCTATAACTCAGTTCATGCAATTTTTACAGGGATGAACCTAATCCGGAATATGAACCATAAAAGAAAATACCTATTAAACCGATCACAAGAATACCAGCTACAGTACCTATTACCCAAAGAGGAATCCTTCCAGTAGTA